ATTCATTAAAATTTCATGTACTGCTTCTTGAATCCCTATTAGGGTAGAATATTCGTGTGGTATTTTCTCAGATTTTGCACGTGTGATACATGTTCCTTCGATTTCGCCAAGCAAAGCTCTTCGCATTGCAATACCAATTGTATCGCCTTGACCCTTCCTAAGCGCAGACAGAATAAAACGTCCATAATAAAGACGCTTACTATCTGCTCTTGATTCAACACACTTCCACTCTAGTGTCCGAGTCGATACTGTGACTTTCTCTCGAACCATAGTAATATTATTTGATCAGATCATTGAATCATTTATTTCTCTTGAAATCTCTTCAGTGTTTAATTCTATACACGCCTTTTTTTAGGGGGTCTACAGCCATTATGTGGCATCGGGGTTACATCTCGTACGAAACTTAATAGTATACCACTTCTACGAATAGCTCGTAATGCTGCATCTCTTCCAAGACCGGGACCTTTTATCATAACTTCTGCTCGTTGCATACCTTGATCCATTGCTGTACGCATAGCATTTCCTGCCGCGGTTTGAGCAGCAAATGGTGTTCCTCTTCTTGTACCCCGGAATCCACAAGTACCGGCTGAGGACCAAGAAACCACCCGACCCCTCACATCTGTAACAGTCACAATAGTATTGTTAAAACTTGCTTGAACATGAATAACTCCCTTTGGAATTCTACGTCCACTCTTACGTGAACTAAGAGGTCCAGTTTTTCGTGAACCAATTTTTAGTATAGGTTTTGCCATATTTTATCATCTCATAAATATGAGTCAGAGGTATATGGATATATCCATTTCATGTCAAAACGACTTCTTTATTTTTATTTGTCCTTAGGGTTCTTTAGAGAGTTATTTTCAAAAGATTAGCCTTGTCTTTGCTTATGTCTCGGGTTGGAACAAATTACTATAATTCGTCCTCGCCGGCGGATCAGTCGACAGTTTTCGCAAATTTTACGAACGGAGGCTCTTATTTTCATATTTATAATTCCTTACCTTAATTATGACCTTACCTTAATTATGAATTGATTCTTGGACGAAAATAAGTTTCTTGAAATTTGGAATCGGTAATTGTACTTTCCGGAAAATAATGTTGAAGAGTAAAATAAAAAACTATCTAAGCAATCGAATCCTTCGAATCTTTATTGCGAATTCTATAAATTATACGTCCTTTAGTTGAATCGTAACGACTTACTTCAATTTTGACTCTATCCCCGGGTAGAATCCGTATAAAACTACGCCGAATCCTTCCTGAAACATAACCTAGAATTAGGTCTTCATTATCTAAACGAACCCGGAACATGCCATTGGGAAGTGATTCGGTAATTAAACCTTCATGAACCCATTTTTGTTCTTTCATTTGAGGTAAAACCTCCTTGGTGTATCAACTATTGGAGGAAGAGTGATATTAGACAACCCGTCCTTTCGCTTTTTTTTCACAAATAGGGAGTCTCGGATCTAATTCGGGTATTCGAAGAATTACCATATATAACACAAAACTTCTCCGCCGATTCTTTCTAGGCGAGCCTCTCGGTCTGTCATTATACCTTGAGAAGTAGAAAGGATTACAATTCCCATCCCACCTAAAATTCTAGGAATTCTTTGGTAATTAGAATAGATTCGTAGACCAGGTCGACTTATTCTTTTTAAATTTAAAACAGTTCTATATCGTCCTTTACTATTTCTTCTATGTTGCAGGGTTAAAACCAAAAAATATTTTTTGTTTTCCCGATGTTTCCTCACATTTTGGATAAAACCTTCTCGTAAAAGTATTTTAACCATGTTTTCAGTGATGTTAGTAGATGTTATTCGAACTGTTCCTTTTCTATTCATGTCAGCATTTCGTATAGAAGTTATTATATCAGTAATAGTGTCTCTACCCATGATGAACTCAAATTAGTGGTTTCTCAGAATTTGGATATAATAAACATGCTCTTTTAAAATTATTATTTATCAAAGTATATACGTGAGACATAATCTACTAATAATCGATCTCATTCAAGTCAATTCAATTTTACTAGAACTATATAACTCTATCATGATTTCGGTTTATAATACCTCGGGGGCTAATGAAACTATTTTAGTAAAATTTAACTGTCTCAATTCTCGTGCAATCGCACCAAAAATTCTTGTTCCTTTAGGATTTCCTTCTTGATCAATGACAACTGCAGCATTGTCATCATATCGTATTATCATACCGTTATCACGTTTGAGTTCTTTAGAAGTACGTACAATTACAGCTCGGATCACTTCAGATCTTTCTAGAGGCATATTTGGTACTGCTTCTTTGATCACAGCAACAATAATGTCACCGATATGAGCATATCGGCGATTACTAGCTCCTATGATTCGAATACACATCAATTGTCGCGCCCCGCTGTTGTCCGCTACATTTAAAAGGGTCTGGGGTTGGATCATATCATTTTTTGAATCTATTTTAAAAATGCAAAAGGGGCGTATAAAAAAAAAGAAATAGTCTTTGTCCAAAAGAGAAACCCACAATTGTTTTTTGTTAGTTCAAAGGAAAAACTTTTTGCCTTTCATTTTACAGTTCTATTCTGAAAGAATAAATTGAGTTTGTATAGGCATTTTGGATGCTGCGATTTGAATAGCCTTTCTGGCTACATTTTCTGCTACTCCCCCTATTTCATAAAGTATTCTACCCGGTTTAACGACAGCTACCCAATATTCGGGGGATCCTTTACCCGACCCCATACGTGTTTCTGCAGGTCTTACTGTAACTGGTTTATCCGGAAATATACGTACCCATATTTTTCCACCACGACGTACATTTCGTGTCATTGCGCGTCTCCCCGCTTCGATTTGTCTAGATGTGATCCAAGTAGGTTCAAGTGCTTGAAGAGCGTATCTACCGAAACAGATACTATTACCTTTATAAGATATTCCCTTCATTCTTCCTCGATGTTGTTTACGAAATCTGGTTCTTTTGGGGTTATAGTTGATGGTTGTTTCGCAATTCCATCTCTATTTCAGAACTGGACATGAGAGTTTCGTCTCATCCAGCTCCTCGCGAATCAAAAGAAAATAGTTAATTAAGATATCCATCTATGTAAGTAATGAATAATACGTTAAATCCATGGATTCTTTCAAATTTTATCTAGTTTATTTGAAATTCTTCTATACTTTAATTTTGCTATATTAAATAAAATAGATACATATTATACATATTTCTAGTTAGGAATAATTCCAGCCTAACGAATCCCTATTTTCCTTTATTTTTATCGTATCAGATCGTTTAAAATTAAAATTGAACAATTCAATAAAATCCAATTTTCGCGGGCGAATATTTACTCTTTCAATATCTCATTCAGGTGTTGGGTTAGCCTATGATTTTTCAGAATCAATCAAAAGGTTCCTGGTTCGTTCCGCCATCCGACCCTATGAATTAGTAGGATTCATCTTCAAGAGAATCGTCTCCAGTCATGGGTTCCTTCGTTCCCATCGTTTCTCTATTAATGGTTAGGTCTGAATTTGACAATGGAGCTTTTCATGGACTTTGTTCTTGAGTCAATCCTCTTAATCTTGCTTGGCTCGAAGCTCTTTTTGTTGTTCTATCAACAAATTAAGGATGAATCTAAATATTGATGCTTTATTAGATACATTGTTTTTTCTGATATTTTTTAGAGACCTTACATATTAGATTGGAATCGTATAGCATTTATATTTGATCTCTCTTTCTCTCATCATTCCACTTATCCACATCCTTGAAAATTGCGCTTTACAAATCAAACTCATAATCTTATTTGTTTTTCTGTTTATGCAAAAAAAGATTTCAGTTGCTACAATGATATGACCAATAGATCCTATCTGAACTGTTTCTTTTGATCCAGATAATGCGAAACGATGAGTCGGTTATAAGTTCTATAGTTCTTAGTTGATCCTACGAATCAGTCTTTTTTTTTGATAACCTTAAAAAAATCAACGAGTCACACACTAAGCATAGCAATTATATCAAATGGTTAATCTAGTTTTTATTCAACCCTATAGAATTGTCTAAGTTTTACTTTTTGTTTGGCTTGATTAGACAAAGAATGAAAGAGTGTTTTCTTCAACCATTAGATATAACAGAATTGAAACGGAAGTTTTATTAGACTTCGACTTCGTCTACAAATATCCAAATTTTTATCCCTAATACCCCATAGATAGTTCGAACTGGATAGGAACAATAATGAATTTTTGCTCGAATCGTTTGGAGGGGAACCCTACCTTCTCGGATCCATTCAACCCGTGCAATTTCTTTTCCGTCAATACGACCTGCAATTTTGATTTGAATTCCTTTTGTATCTGCCTGGTCAGTCAATTCAATAGCCTTTTTCATCGCCTTACGGAATGAAACTCTATTTTTTAATTGTCCAGCTATAAATTCTGCAAGAATGTTAGGGTTTCCATAAGGTTTTGCAATTCTTGTAATAGCAATGTTGAGTTTATGGTTTATACAATTTAATTCTTTTTGTACATTCGTCTGTAATTCTTCAAGTCTTTTCGATTTACCTTCTATTAATAACTTCGGAAATCCCATATAGATTCTGATTTGAATCAGATCGATTCTTTTTTGAATCTCTATATGGGCAATTCCCTCGACACCCGAAGCTATTCTCATATTTTTTTGTACATAATTTTGGATAAAATCTCTTATTTTTTTATCTTCTTGGAGACCTTCAGAATAATTTTTTGCTTGTGTAAACCAAAGGGAATGATGGCTTTGGGTTGTACCAAGTCTGAAACCAAGTGGATTTATTTTTTGTCCCATGCTCCCTCACTACTATACATATCATGATACGACATATTTGTGTACTTATTTATATACATTCTTTTTTTTTTTACCATAAGATATATTTTTTATTAATTACTCAGTCATATTAATTCTATTTAATTCGATTTAATTATATATATCTATAATCGTATTCTTCCGTTAAAGATATATCTTTCAACACAATAGTTATATGACAACTAGGTCGTTTTATCGGATAACCGCGT